AGTCCTACCTAAGTGATGAATTTTGGATCGAAAAGCGAGGACTTCATGATTTTGATGGACCTAGTTCATTGAAATTCCATCCAATACAACGGAAGAGTTATAAATTTCCAAAATAATAGATAGGAATACCGCGAATAAAGCCATTGCGACACCCATCAAAGGGGTAGTTCCCCATCCAGGAGCTACTTTACCATATTCCGAATTCAAGGGTTTCAATAAACCCCCTAGACCTGTTTTTCTTGGTCTTGGACCAGATCGAGAATTGCCCTCAAAGGTTTGTGTAGCCATAAATCCTATTGCATTGGTTGAGATCTGTTGACTTTGTATACCATTACACTGTAAATAAATCATCTTATCATAGATCCGTTGTGATCTTGAAATTATAAAATAATGGAAACAGCAACCCTAGTCGCCATCTTTATATCTGGTTTACTTGTCAGTTTTACCGGGTACGCCTTATATACCGCTTTTGGGCAACCCTCTCAACAACTAAGAGATCCATTCGAGGAACACGGGGACTAGTTGAAGTAAAGTAAAGAGCCTCCCTTGTTTCGTGGGAGGCTCTTTACTTTGACTTCAATTGAGTATAATCAAACATTATTTTGCCCTTTTAGTCGGAACCTTAGGTGGTTCTCGAAAAAAGATAGCGAAAAAAATGATTCCTAGAGTCGACACTAAGAGGAATGTATAAACCAATGCTTCCATAAATTTGATCGTGGTTTACAATTATAGCTTCCACACCTGTTCATTTGGTTTGGGATTATCTCCCAGATAAAGATAAGAGTCAAATAAAAATCAGCAATTCAACTCAAGATTTCTCTCGTAACCTATAGAAAAACCAAATCACAAAAATACAATACAGGTGAAAGATACCAGATCAATCTTGTATCAGACTACCTGTCTCCTTGTAGTTGGATCTCCAAGTTTTTGGAACGCCCCAAATTCCACTTGAGCATCCAAATCCGGGTCAATACCAGCAAAAACATCTCTGAATAAGGTTCTAGCTCCATGCCAAATATGTCCGAAAAAGAAGAGCAAAGCAAAGGAAGCATGCCCAAAAGTGAACCAACCCCTCGGACTGCTACGAAAAACACCGTCGGATTTCAAAGTAGCACGATCTAATTCAAAAATTTCACCTAATTGAGCGCGTCTAGCATATTTTTTCACAGTTGCAGGATCACTATAACTGACTCCATTGAGTTCGCCGCCGAAGAACTCAACGGTGACTCCTACTTGTTCGACACTATACTTAGATTCTGCCCTTCTAAAAGGCACATCGGCTCTCACAATTCCGTCTCCATCTACCAAAACCACTGGAAATGTTTCAAAAAAAGTAGGCATACGACGTACAAAAAGTTCACGCCCCTCTTTATCTCTAAAGATAGGGTGTCCTAACCACCCAACAGCTATTCCATCCCCACTGTCCATTGAGCCCGCTCTAAATAATCCCCCTTTTGCTGGATTATTGCCAATGTAATCATAAAAAGATAATTTTTCGGGAATTTTAGACCAAGCTTCGGAGAAACTCTGATTTTCCACTAGTCCGGCACCAACCCTTCGATATATTTCTTGTTGGAAGTATCCCTGATCCCATTGATAACGAGTGGGGCCGAATAATTCGATGGGAGTAGTTGCTGAACCATACCACATAGTTCCAGCAACTACAAAAGCTGCAAAAAAGACAGCAGCAATACTACTGGAAAGAACGGTTTCAATATTACCCATACGTAATCCTTTGTATAGGCGTTGGGGCGGACGGACACTAAGATGAAATAGGCCCGCTAATATGCCCAATGTCCCCGCTGCAATATGATGAGAGGCTATACCTCCCGAAACAAAAGGGTCAAAACCCTCTACGCCCCAGGCAGGACTTACAGATTGTACTTTTCCTGTTAGTCCATAAGGATCGGACACCCATATTCCAGGACCATACAAGCCTGTTACATGAAATGCACCAAACCCAAAACAAGCTAAGCCTGAAAGAAATAAATGAATTCCAAAAATCTTGGGCAAATCCAAAGAGGGTTTTCCCATACGTTCATCACGAAATATTTCTAGATCCCAATACACCCAATGCCAGATGGCTGCCAAGAAGCACAAGCCGGAAAACACAATATGTGCCCCGGCCACACCCTCATAACTCCAAATACCCGGATTTGTTACAGTCCCCCCTGTGATATTCCAACCGCCCCATGAATTGGTTATTCCTAAACGAGTCATGAAGGGTATAACAAACATACCCTGTCTCCACATTGGGTCAAGAACGGGGTCAGAGGGGTCAAAAACTGCTAATTCGTATAGAGCCATTGAACCCGCCCACCCAGAAACGAGAGCTGTATGCATTATATGAACAGCAAGCAACCGGCCGGGATCATTCAATACGACGGTATGAACACGATACCAAGGTAAACCCATGAAAATACCCCCTTCGAAGAAAAATAGATACTATGTAACTTTATCGCATTGGAAAAGACTATGCTATAGACTTCCGCCTTTCAGTTCAGTGGATTATTTCGAATGAAGGGCTCCTAGTTCTTTTTTGTTGGTAATAGGTAATAATGGAACAATTCTGTTAGTCTGTTAGTAAGAACAAAGAAAAGCAGATCTATTCTATACCCGATAAGTACCAATACGCAATGGGGCATTTTCTATGAATATGAACATATGAACAAATGCATAGAAATTTATTTAGCGTTCGAAGAACCCGACCCCTTCATAAGATTTTTCCCTTATTCATTTCATCTTCCTAGATGAACTTTTTCATATTTTGAAAACAATAAAAAAAATCATTTTGACATTTCCACATAAAAGTGAAATCTTATACTTGACTCTTTTCTCTCTCATTTATGCCTGTTGGTGTTCCAAAAGTTCCTTTTGAGTTTTTTGAGGGTGAGGATATTGACGAAGAAAAAAAAAGGGGGGCTAAGCCTCAGACTAGGAAGCCGGCTTGTTATCCTATTCATTTGATTAACGATTCGCCTCGGGATAGGGCTAACAATTATCCTGGGGATAACGATAACTATAGCGATGATGATCCGTTTAACAATTATCCTGGGGATAATGATAACTATAGTGATGATGATCCGTTTATTAACATTAACAATTATCCTCGGAAAAACGATAACAATAGTGATGATGATCCGACTAGCCCTTGGATTGATTTTAGTAAGTTCCCTACTAAAGATGAGAAAACAAAGGAAAAGCAACCAAAGCTGGAGTGGATTGACCTATAGTGCGACTTGTCAGACATATTGGGCCATATGGGATTTCCCCGTTCTCTCCTCCGATCGAGATACCTCTGCTTCGCCAAAAAAATTGATGAAACTATCAAGAATTTGGAGCGTGAAGTGCAATTAGATCCATTCTTTGAGGGATCAATATTCATAGTATCAATTAGAAATAGAAGAGAATTTATGGTTGGCTTGGTTGAACCAATAAAATGAAGTATCCAGGCTCCGTTCAGAAAATACTCACTTGGTAATATGGACATGAAATGAATAAAAAAAAAAGTCGTATCAAAAAGAAATGGTATTGGGAGCATTTGTACTATATATATAAATAAAAATCGGTTGGACCCTTACCCGGAGTAGAGCATAAACCTAAAAAAATAGAAGAGGCCCATTCAGGAACAAGAAAATAACAGAGTCCTAATTTGGAAATGAAACAATACATCAATGAGAGGGTAATTCGAGATAAGTTTATAGGGGGTAGAAAAAAAAAAGAGCCCTTCTATAAAATAAAATAGAAAAAGGCCAACATATTGATTTTTTTTTGCAATTTTTTGAACCGTATGCATTCAAAGGTGCGTGTACGGTTCCTAAAGGATAGCATTTTGTCCTAATCACCCGACTTCATCGAGAAAGATTAATTTTTTTAGGAAAACCTATTAATAAAGAGAGCGGTAACCTCGTTGCGGGTCTCATAGCATATCTCAGTACGAACGATAGTACCAGGGATATTTTTTTGTATATAAACTCGCCGGGCGGGTTAATGCGACAAGGAATGGCTATTTATGATTTGATGCATGCGTCGCCCGTAGATGTATACACGGTATGCATGGGAAAAGCCTGTGGAATGGCTTGTTTCATTCTATTCGGAGGAGCACCTACCAAACGCGTAGCATTCCCTCACGCTTGGCGCCAATGATTTTTTATTTGTATTTGATAGAAAAAAGAAGACTATGCCTTCGCCATATGAAATATGAAAAAGATTATTGAGTAAAAATAGCATGGCACGTCGAGTTCGGTATGAGTAAACAAACTATTATTGTTTTTCATAACATGAGATTTTGTATCGGGAGAGTAGTATGAGACAAAATAGATTTCCGATTTTTTCTTATCTATCGGGAGTTTATTTCAGCGTCACAATTTTTTGTTTTAGCGCCAGAATTCTTTTTCCACTTCACTTCTCCTATTTATATTATCAAAGTCAAAGAGTACTAAAAAAAAAAAAAAGAAACTTTGGGATTGCTGAATCACAGACGAGAAAACTTCTAAATTCCATATAGAAATAGAAAGCAACGGAACCATCATAGTATTTTTGAATTCTACCGAAAGGAAGGGTGGTAAATGGATCACTTAATGATCTGGATCTGATAGATCCTATTTTTTTTTTTCTCTTTTTCGCGCTGGAAGGGACGAAAGGTAAATTCCATTGGATAGCCGTATGCAATACAGAATAAATGCCTGTACGGTTGTTCAATTTTCTCTATTCTTTTTATCTCTTTCCTTCGCCCGAGGGTGCAAGATATGATATAAAGTAGAGGAATTCTTCCTTTTTTTATATCATCAGGGTAATGATGCGTCAACCTCGCGGTAAGTTTTCAAAAATCCGCAAAAGACACCCTTTAAAAGAAATAGAAGTGTTGTTTTACTTACGCAACCAGATGGAAGAGGCTTATGCACGACATACGCACAAAACCCGGCAGGTTATACACGACGACATCCAAAGAATGGCTTATATGTCAGCAGAAGAAGCCCAAGCTCATGGAATTATTGATATTATAGGAGACGACACCCTCGGGAAGTATGACGAGTATGACGAAGAAAACTAAAAACACAACAAAAACTGGCCCTAGAGATAAGGATCTGCAGCGGAAACGCGGGTAAATCCTTTATTCTGCTTCAAATCAACGTTCAAAATGGCTTTCTTTTTTTTTTTTTGCTAATTCCATTTTTGAACGTTGATAAAATAAGATCCTTCTATTTTGCAGCACCTTAATATGGCCTTGATAAGATAAGATCCTTCTATTTCGCAGCACCTTAATATGGCCTTAATATGGCATAGACTTACTAATTACTAATTCCGTTTTAGATTTTCTATTTTAGGAGGTTTATGTTGTATTTTTCTCTTTTCTATTTATTCTTAATATATTTTTTAAGAATTAGAAAAAGAATAGGATTTTCTATTTCTGTTTTCTTTTTCTATTTATTCAAAATATTTTTAAGAATAATAAAGAAGAAAAAATAAAAGAAAAAAAAAAAAGGGTTACCCGCCTTTTACATAAGAAGCTACTCTGTGGTAAAACTTTCGAGTAGAGAGAAACTTATGCACGAATGAATTCTCAAAATTTCATATATAATATAGAATTATATTATTTACCATTTTTTTACTTTGAAACCAAAAGAGGTCAACATGATAAACATGACCGCTCGATGCCAAAAGAAACTCCTTTTGGCAAAACTTCCAAGCATCCGCATAGTTATGCGGGAGGTTCATATTTTTTGTAATTACATAAACAAAGAATTCAGTCCTGTTCTGGAAAGGGCTATCCAGTCTTTTTTTGCTTGGGCCTTATCCCAATTCCTCCAATGGAGAACCTGGATAATCCCCAGAGCTGCGAAGGTCATAAATATTATTTTGACCTCACGCATTTTTTGGATCATAATTCTTGTGTTTTTTGTTGTTTGGGTTTTAGATCTTATTGGCAAAAAGTGCACTCAAGATGACCTTGTAAAGAGAATCGAAAACGAATACCAAAACCAAAAGAAGATTGAATGGAAGTGGGTCTAATACATTTCTTTTTGAGTTTTTTTTTTTATTTGAAACCCTACTGCATTTAGAACTCTATATGCACTAGGGCTTCAAATGGATCAGATCCGCAGATGTCTGAAGCAGAAAGGAAAGTACATCTTTTCTTTTTTTACCGCGTTAAACGTTAAAAGAAAAATAAGGTAAATAACCCTCTGGTTAGGATCTATCTAAACCAGCCCCCTTTTTTGTATTGTATACAATTCAAGATGCCAACTATTAAACAACTTATTAGAAACACAAGACAGCCAATCAAAAATGTCACAAAATCCCCCGCTCTTCGGGGATGTCCTCAGCGTCGAGGAACATGTATTAGGGTGTATGTGCGACTCGTTCAGATCATGAGCTGGAACAAAAAAAAAGAAGCATTTTCCCAGTCTCAATGACCAGTACCAATCAATAGGATGGAATTCTTCCAGTCATTATCTAAAAAAAGAAAACCCCCGTTGTGTTGTGTATAAAATTTATGGTTTCCATTGGTGCAAATCCAATCACCTTAATTGGAAATGAAAAGCAATTCCCCTTTGGTAGCAAATGTATCCATTAAGCGGGGGATTGAGTAGTTAAGAAGCATAAATAAAGCGCTCTCACTCTTGCAAGAACGGATGAACAGGGTCAGCAACCTAGCCAACTTTCATAATGAAATGCCGTTACTATATGGGTAGATCTCATTGTGAAAAGATCTATTATTGGACAATTCATGGGTAGAGTCAAAGAATGTGAACTGTACAAGTTACTAATAGCATTGATTAAATCGGGAAGGGGGCTCCGGCGTATAGAGAGGACCTCACCGTTTACGAAGTAACCATAGAAACGAAGGAACCCACGATTTATTTATCCCTTTCCCTTTACTATCGAATTTCTACTTTAAATAACTACTCAATTGAAATTGTAGTATTTCTTTTTTCATACCTAGTCTCGATACAATTTCTTATTTCAGGTGAAATGCTCGTAAAAAAATCGTGGTTGGGAAGGTCATAGTAGCAAAAGCCATTGGAATTTGTATTTTATACATCGGACGAATCCGTTTTGTTATTAATGGACGAGGGGGAAATGACTGAAAGAAAAGAAATCAATTAGTTATTCAGCACATCAAAGTTTCAGTTGATTCAATGACCAGAACTATACGAGGTTATATAGCACGGAGACGTAGAAAAAAATCTCGTGTCTTTGCATCAAATAATCGGGGGGCTCATTCAAGACTTACTCGAAGTATTATACAACAAACCATAAGAGCTTTGGCATCTTCTCATCGGGATAGGGGCAGACAAAAGAGAAATTTTCGTCGTTTATGGATCACTCGGATAAATGCAGTAATTCGGGAGATTTGGGTATCCTATAGTTATAGTCGATTAATAAATGATCTGTACAAGAGGCAATTGCTTCTTAATCGTAAAATACTTGCACAAATAGCTATATCAAATACAAATTGTCTTTACATGATTGCCAAGGAGATCAGTAACTAAGGTAAGGTAAGAGGGTTGGAAGCAATCGACCGGAATGATTGAAACGTAAACGGAGATCCCCGGAGAATGGGCTCCGGGAAGGTTATAGTCAAAATGAATCTGATTATGATAAATTAGTAAAAAAAAGTATTTCTTTTTTCTTATAATTTTTTTACGATTTTACGATGTGTCAATTCAATCTGAATTCTCGAATTTTTCGAACAAAATATCAACCCCTGGTTGGGATTCGAATTGGATGGAATTTAGGTTCAATCAATTGAGAAATTGTCCTTTTTCTTTTTGGTTCGAGGACCTCTCGTTCTATTTTTTCTAGGAATAGGCTTGTTTTTATCAAATTTTTTCTTATAGTTAATAAAAGGTAACGAGGATAAAATACGAGCTTGTTTTATGGAAGTAGTTATTAATCGTTGTTGTTTCAAAGTCACTCTATTCACTCGTCTAGATAATATTTTTCCTTGATCACTAATAAATCGAGTAATTAAACTCAGATTTCTATAATCAATTCGATCCCCTGATCCAATTGGGGGCAAACGCCTACGAAAAGATCGCTTGGATTTAAGAAAACGCTTGGATTTATCCATGGTTTATTCCTTATCTCTAAAATCCTATTTCTGAATTCTCATTTATGATTTGACGGAAATAGGAGTTGATTGGTTTATGGTTTATTTGAAATAGATTATTATATGGAATTTGAATTTTATGAATCTGTTCCCATTTCTTGAATAGAGGGTACATACGCGCGCTCTTTCAAATTATTTTTTTATCTCCACATGAAGCGTATGTTTGTAACAATAGGGACAGAATTTTCTCAATTCTAATCGACTAGGTGTATTGTGTCGATTCTTTTGGGTGATATATCTGGAAATTCCAGAGAACTTCTTATTAATATCGTTTCGGACACAACTCTTACATTCCAAAATCACTCTTATTCTAACATCTTTACCCTTGGCCATGAACCTCCTTTGAGTTTTGGATTCACTCAATTCTTTCATTTTGATCCGAAACGAAAAAAAAAAAAAGAAGTTGCGAATTTGAAATCCAATTATGAAAGATTTGGTTGCAATCAATAGAGAAAAATAAAAAATAAGTAATACAAAGATTTCTAACTATCAATTATTTAGAATCTCAGTTATAGTATATAGTAATAGTAGTATTTTTTTTTTATGATTTTGTTGCCCCGGATCCCATTTCCGCTCCCCCTCTATGAATTCGAACCCAAGCACAAGTTTTGATGCGATTGAATACCCATTTTCTCTTTCTTTAATACAATACTCAAATAAAAAAGAAAAAACTGACATCAAAGAAAAAAATAAAGAAAGGAAGAAAAAAGCGAGGGCTGAGTCACAGATAATTTATTCTATCTGGAATCTTCTTAAGCCCTTCCCATGTCAATAACTAAAATGAAAAAAAGGGGAATGTCAACGCATCCGGGAATAGACGATTGATCTCTATCAATAAACCTGCCAAAGACCCAAACCATAGAGTACTTAGCACAGGTGCCACAGAGAGATATGTTTTTATATCTCGCATTGAAAATACTCCTTTTTTTTATAATACGTATAGGATCAGATGCATATGTGGTTAAGGAGCAATTGTATTTGTAGGCGAAATTCCTAAGGAAAACTAAAAGGGATAGACAAAGAAAGACCCGGTAAATGAAATTTACCTTCCCTTACAAGACAAGAGAAAAAAGGACCTTTCCCTCTTTGTGGAACATTCCCAAGAAATCTTTTTTTTTTTTTATTATATCTTATTATAAATTATATTTGATCCATGAGATCAAAAATAATAAATAACAAGAGAGTTTGGATATCAATGAAGGAAATAATGATGTGGAAAACAAGACACGGATTCTCTACAATGACAGAGTAGCAGTAGGTCAATTAAAAGGGATGTAGCGCAGCTTGGTAGCGCGTTTGTTTTGGGTACAAAATGTCACGGGTTCAAATCCTGTCATCCCTACCTAATGCGTATCCTATGAACATTAATGAAGGATCAATAGCGATCAATCAAAATAGGACCTACCAAATCTTTGAGTTTATGAGACTATGATCCATGCAAAATCTATTGGGAGTACAATTAGAATCCTTTTCTTTAGGATCTTATCTATTGTGATAAGAAAGCGCTCTTAGTTCAGTTTCGGTAGAACGTGGGTCTCCAAAACCCAATGTCGTAGGTTCAAATCCTACAGGGCGTGATTCCACTCTTCTTAGGTCAAATGAAATTACAATGAAATTGCTTTATTTACTTGATAAACAATCTGAATTTGACCCCCTCCTTAGCTTTAATCCGCAGGAGGTCAATCAAAAAAAAAGAGAGGTTGCTTAATCAAAGGTCCAACTGATCCCCGCGTCTGTATTGTAAATATGCAGTTATGAATAATCCAGCCAAAGTAATAGGAATTAGACCTAACACGATTCCAAATAGTAAAACTTCAATCATTTCAACTTTGTTTGAAAGAGGAAATAAAGGGTAGGTAATATCTATCTCTAAATATTAATCCA